AAAAATTTTATTTTAATAATGTAAATAGATGCGTTATAAGAGGGGTAAATACCTAACTCGAGACTTTCCTGTTTCCGGGGGGTTTTCAGGATAAATACTAGTTTACGAGTTTAGGGGGGTAGGGGGGTTTTACCCGCAAAAACCGAGAGGGGCATATCTTAGTTATGTTAGGAGAAACCACTAACTATTTATGCTCATGATATCAGTTATGCAACTCTTTTGTTTATATCTTAAACCATGAAATTTCCATATTTATAACAAGGAAAATGTACACCCTTGTCTGTTAACCTTAGCGCTGCACTGTGAAATGCCAAATGAAAGGAGGACAAAAAAAAATAACCATGTCCATTAGAAAGAATGCCCGGCATGTGGGGTCACGGTTAATTAGTACTCCACCAACAACTTATGCAAGCGTCGAGGAAAGTGTGGGGAATAATATCAATAAATGGCCCTGAAATAGGAACCAAATGCCAGGAATAATTCACTGTGTGAAACCCCCACGAATACTTGTCCCTCACCTTCATTAAACGAATGTACAAGGCTTGACTAAAATGTCTTCCTTGTCTGTATCGGATATTCGTAAAGCAGAGAAGGGGTGCTTGGTATATATGGGTACTGAAAACTGGGTGTTAGGTCTTAACTTGGTGTGGGGATATTTAGTTGGGTAATATCTATTAGTATGCATTGGTGGTCTGCTTATTTTTATGCAATTTGTATCTCTTGAAAGATTGGTGATGTATGAATGTGTTAAGCCTATTAATGTGGATTATACATAGTATGTCCTAGTTCATTATTGATATGTTTGATATATATATATGGGGTAAATACATATATGTATTTGAACAAAGAATAGTTAAATTAAGAATGCTAGCTTTGGGAGCTAGGGGTGGGAGTTAGAATCTCCCTTCTTTGAGCAGCAGGGGGGATTTTAACCTCCGGCGGCCGGCTTACAAGGCCGGTGCTCTGGCGCTGAGCTACTGCTGCATGCAGTTTGAAGGAGTTTGTTTTCTAGCCAGCCTGTTAGTGGGAAGAAGGCCAGGAAAATGGAGAAGTAGATGATAGATGCAATTTGACCAATAATAATATATGGGTGCTCAACTGGCATCCCTCCAATTCATGTGAGGATGATGACATCTGCAACAAGAGTTCAGAAAATTACTTGTGAGAGGGGCCGGAAGGTTAGACTTCGTTGTTTAGAGGTGTGGAGGAAAGGTACAAGTATGAGCACAAGGATGGATGCCAGTAGGGCTAATACTCCTCCTAGTTTGTTTGGAATTGACCGGAGGATGGCATAGGCAAATAGGAAGTATCATTCTGGCTTAATGTGTGGCGGTGTTACTAGGGGGTTGGCAGGGGTGAAGTTGTCAGGGTCTCCCAGGTAGTTTGGGGAGAACAGGGCAAGGCATGTTAGTGCTAGTAGTATGATGGCAAAGCCAAGTAGGTCTTTGTATGAGAAGTAGGGGTGGAAGGGGATTTTGTCTGCATCTGAATTTAATCCAGCAGGGTTGTTGGACCCTGTTTCATGCAGGAATAGTAGGTGGAGAATGGTTACAGCAAGAATTACGAAAGGCAGGAGGAAGTGGAAGGCAAAGAAGCGTGTTAGTGTGGCGTTATCTACTGAAAAGCCTCCTCAGATTCATTGTACGAGCGTGCCTCCTACATAAGGAACAGCAGAGAGAAGGTTGGTAATGACTGTTGCACCCCAGAAGGACATTTGTCCTCAGGGCAGTACATATCCTACAAAGGCAGTTATCATTACTAATAGGAGGAGCACAACTCCAATGTTTCATGTTTCTTTATAAAGGTAGGAGCCATAGTATAGGCCTCGTCCAATGTGAAGGTAGATGCAGATGAAGAAAAAGGAGGCACCATTAGCATGTATATTTCGGATGAGTCATCCGAAGTTGACATCTCGGCAAATGTGAGCAACAGATGAAAAGGCTGTGGCAATGTCAGAGGTGTAGTGTATTGCGAGGAATAGTCCTGTTACAATTTGGGCGCCTAGGCAGAGTCCTAGGAGGGAGCCAAAGTTTCATCATGCAGAAATGTTTGAGGGAGCAGGGAGATCAACCAATGCGTGATTTGCAATTTTAAGTAGGGGGTGGGTTTTTCGTAGGCTAGTCATTAAGGTTTCCTGTAGTTGAATAACAACGGTGGTTTTTCAAGCCATTAGTCCTGGTTAGAATCCTGGCAGGAATAATGAGTCTTATTGTTTTTCTGTTTATGCTTAGTATTGTTGCAGGGGCTGTTGGGGTTGCATCTAATATTGGGCCACAGTTTGCGGCATTAGGGGTTGTTTGCATGGCAGGTATAAGCTGTGGCTTGTTGGTGGTTCAAGGGGCTTCTTTTTTAGCCCTAATTTTATTCTTGATTTACCTTGGTGGAATGTTGGTAGTATTTGCATATTCAGCGGCATTGGCCGCGGATCCTTACCCAGAGACCTTAGGGAGCCGGGAGGTTGGGTGAAAAGTGGCAGTTTATGTTTTAGTAGCTGGGGTGGCCATTTGATACTACATGTTTGGAGAGGGGGTTGGGCTGTCTTTAGAGGGAGGTGATGCAGGTTTATTCTCTTTAGTGCGGGTGGATATGACTGGGGTGGCAGGATTGTATCTTTCAGGGGGAGGTATGTTGGTGCTTGCTGCTTGAACACTTCTCTTAACTTTATTTGTGGTGTTAGAGGTATGCCGAGGGTCCAGCCGGGGGGCGCTTCGGGCTGTTTAGGCCTTAAGGAGTAGCAGTGCCAGTGCGAAAGTTAGGAAGAATAGGGCAAGGAATGTTTTAATTATTCCCTGCTGCAGGTTACTTGTGGTTGAAATTAGAGGGAGGTTAGTTGTGTAAACTGCTTTTGGGCCTGATTTTTCAAGCCAGGTTTGGTCTACCATTTGGGAGGCAATGTATTGTCCTAGGAGGAGGTTTATTTTTGGAGGAAGGCGGTGAATAATTGCTGGAAAGAACCCAAGCATGTTAGAAAAGTGGTGTAGGGGGAGGGTGGGGTGTGGGGTAAATTGTTTGGCAGTTAAGCTGGCAAGTTCTAGGGCTGTCAGAAGGCCAATAATTGTTACAATTAGGGCTGCAAGTTTTAGGGAGGGGTGCATTGTTATGATGGGTGTTTTTGGGAGGATAATATTTGAGGTGATGACAAGCCCAGCTAGAATGCTTCCTCATGCGAGTCGTTTGATGGGGTTAATAACATGTGGGTCATTTTCATTAATTGGTGCGAGTGCATTAAATCGGGGGTGCCCCATGGAGACAAAGAATACTACACGTAGGCTGTAGATGGCAGTAAAAGAAGTGGCAATTAGGGTTAGGATGAGGGCTCAGGCATTGATGTGGGAGGTGTTTAGGGCTTCAATAATGGCATCTTTGGAGAAAAAGCCAGCAAGGAAGGGAGTGCCTGTTAATGCAAGGCTCCCAATTGTTAGGCAGGAGGATGTAAAGGGTGCCAGATGGTGTATTCCTCCTATTTTGCGGATGTCTTGTTCATCATTTAGGCTGTGGATAATAGAGCCCGAGCAGAGAAAGAGTATGGCTTTAAAGAAGGCATGGGTGCAGATGTGGAGAAAGGCAAGGTGGGGCTGGTTTAGCCCAATTGTTACTATCATTAGGCCCAGTTGGCTTGATGTTGAAAATGCAACAATTTTTTTGATGTCATTTTGGGTTAGGGCACAGGTTGCTGTGAAAAGTGTGGTGAGAGCCCCTAGGCATAAACATGTAGTGAGAATTACAGGATTGTTATTTATAAGGGGGCTCATTCGGATGAGAAGGAAAATGCCAGCAACGACCATTGTGCTTGAGTGAAGTAGGGCAGATACCGGCGTAGGACCCTCCATGGCTGAGGGAAGCCATGGGTGGAGTCCAAATTGGGCAGATTTTCCTGTGGCAGCTAGAATGAGGCCTAATAGGGGGTAGGTGAGGTCTAGATTTTGTGTGGTTAAGAAGATTTGTTGAAACTCCCATGAGTTTAGGTTTGTTGCTATTCAGGCCATTGCAAAGATAAGGCCAATGTCCCCCACTCGGTTGTAGAGGACTGCTTGTAATGCTGCAGTGTTTGCATCTGCCCGGCCGTATCATCAGCCAATGAGGAGGAAGGATATAATGCCTACTCCTTCTCAGCCGATGAAGATTTGAAATATATTGTTGGCTGTAACAAGAATAATCATGGCAATTAGGAAAGTCAGGAGGTACTTAAAGAAACGGTTTATGTAAGGGTCTGAGTGTATATATCAGAGCGCAAATTCTAGAATTGACCAGGTGACATATAGTGCGACAGGGGTGAAGATAAGGGAATAAAAATCAAACTTAAGGCTGATGTTGATGTCAAAGATTAGTGTGTTTATTCAAGTTCAGTTAGTGATCACAGTTTCTGCCCCTTCTGAAATAAATAAAAACAGGGGGAGAAGGCTGACAAAGAATGCAAGCTTTACTGCTGTTTTTACATGTGTCTCAGCCCAGTTGGTGGGCTTGGGGGTAGGGGAGAAGGTGGTGAGGAGGGGGTAAATAAGTAGGGCAAAAATAATGAGTAGGCTTGAGGTTATTATTAGTGGTGTGGGGTGCATAGCTTTTACTTGGATTTGCACCAAGAGTTTTTGGTTCCTAAGACCAATGGATGAGCTGTTATCCTTTAAAAGCATTCGAGGGAGCTCCGGAATTCAACCGAGGGTACGAGGGTTAGCAGCCTTCGTTGCTTGCAAGCCTCTCTCGGTGGACAAGAGGGTTTTAACCCCTATTTTTAGAATCACAATCTAAGATTTTTATTAAACTATGTCTACAGAATGTTCAGCCTCAAATTAGCTCAGGTTTTGAGATTAGGAGAAGGAGGGGGAGGATGTGTAGGGCAAGGAGAAGGTGTTCCCGGGTGTGGGAGGGGTCTAGGGCAATAATGTGTTGTGGAACTGGGCCTCGTTGTGTTATAAGGAATATGTATAGGGAGTAGCCTGCAGTGATTAGTGTTCCTGTGCCTGTGAGTGCAATTGTGGTTCATGATCAGTTGAAGAGGGATGTAATGATTATTAGCTCTCCTATTAGGTTGGGGAGAGGGGGTAGTGCAAGGTTTGCTAGGCTTGCAATAAACCATCAAGTGGTCATAAGGGGTAAAGCAATCTGTATGCCTCGGGCAAGAATTATTGTACGAGTATGGGTCCGTTCATAGTTGGTGTTGGCTAGGCAGAAGAGAGCAGAGGAGGTCAGGCCGTGGGCAATTATAAGAATTAAGGCACCTGTAAACCCTCATGGTGTTTGGATTAGAATACCCCCAGCAACAAGGCCTATGTGCCCGACAGAGGAGTAGGCAATTAGGGACTTTAGGTCAGTCTGTCGTAGGCAAATTGACCCTGTTATGATGACTCCTCATAGGGCAAGGATAATAAAGGGATAGCTTAACTCCTTAGTTAATGGTTCAAGTACGATTATTATGCGCATTATTCCATATCCTCCTAGTTTTAGAAGTACTGCTGCAAGGATTATTGAACCCGCAATGGGTGCTTCTACATGGGCCTTGGGGAGTCAGAGGTGTATCCCATAGAGGGGCATTTTTACCAGGAAGGCAAGCAGGCAGCCTGCTCATCAGATTTTGTCCCCTGTTGTTAGCATTGGCAATGCAGGGGCATACTGGAGGGTCAGGAGGGAGAGTGTGCCTGTGGTGTTTTGAAGCAGAAGGAGTGCAACAAGAAGGGGGAGTGACCCTGCAAGAGTGTAGAATAAGAAGTAGGTGCCTGCATTTAGGCGCTCTGCTTGGTTTCCCCACCGGGTGATTAATAGAAGGGTTGGTACAAGGGTTGCTTCAAATATAATGTAAAATAAGATTACTTCTGTGGCTGAGAAGGCCATAATTAGGAAGATTTGGAGGGATGTTAGAAGTGAAATATATATTCGTTGTCGGTTTTCTGGCTCCCCTGCTGTGTGGTTTTGGCTTGCCAGGATTATCAAAGGGAGAAGTCAGCAGGTAAGTACTAGAAGGGGGGAGGAAAGGGGGTCCAGGGCTATGAAGTGGTTGACTGAGGCTCAGCCTGTGTCTCCAGAGCTGTAAAGTCAAGTCAGACTAATAAAGGCAATAATTAGGCTGTGCATTAGGGCTGTGGGTCAGATTATTTTAGTGGGGGTAAGTCAGGTGGTGGGGACTAGCATAATTGTTGGGATAAGAATTTTTAGCATTTTAGTAGGTTAAGGCTTTGTATGTGGTCTGTCCCATGTGTGCGGGCAGTGGCTACTAACAGTGCCAGCCCTGCACTGGCTTCGCAGGCAGAAAATGCAAGGAGAAGCAGGGGGGAGGCTGAAAAGCTGGATATGTCAAGGTGCATTGTTCATGCAGATAAGGCCACAAACAGGGAGAGTATTATTGCTTCCAGGCAGAGTAGGGCAGAGAGAAGGTGGGTGCGGTAAAATGTAAGGCCTGCTAGTGCTATTAAAAAGGTTAGTGAAGATGTGAATTGTGTGGGGGTCATTAGGCAATTGTGGACTTTAACCACAAGCTTTTGAGCCGAAATCAAATATTTTAATTAAAATAATTACCTATTCAGCCCATTCGAGGCCTCCTTGAATTCATTCATAGATTAGGCCGAGGGTAAGTAGTACTAGTACAAAAGCTGCTCAGAAAAATGTGATTGTAGGGTCTGGGAGTTGGTCCCCTCAGGGGAGGGGCAGGAGGAGGGCAATTTCAAGGTCGAATAAGAGGAATAAGATTGCCACAAGAAAAAATCGTATTGAAAAAGGCAATCGGGCTGATCCAATGGGGTCAAAGCCACATTCATAGGGGGACAATTTTTCTTGATCTGGTGTAATTAAAGGCAGTCAGAATGATACAATTGCTAGGATGGTGGATAGGGCAATGGCAATAAATATTACTGTCATAATTAGGTTCATTATCTTTCCTTGGATTTGAACCAAGACCCGGTGATTGGAAGTCACTAATACTAGCATTAGTACTAGAAAGATAGGATCCTCATCAGTAGATAGAGATGTAAAGGAATAGTCAGACTACGTCAACAAAGTGTCAATATCAGGCTGCTGCTTCAAAGCCAAAGTGATGTTCTATTGTGAAGTGGTAGTTAATTTGTCGGAGGAGGCAGATGGCCAGGAATGAAGTTCCAATGATTACATGGAGGCCATGGAAGCCTGTGGCTACAAAGAAGGTTGAGCCATAGACTCCATCTGCAATTGTGAAAGGGGCCTCATGGTATTCTATTCCTTGCAAGAAGGTAAAGTAGCAGCCTAGTACGATTGTTAAGGCAAGTCCTTGGATTGCTTGTTTTCGTTCACCCTCCATGATGCTGTGGTGAGCTCATGTTACTGTCACCCCTGAGGCCAGGAGGACTGCAGTGTTTAGTAGAGGGACCCCAAAGGGGTCTAGTGGGGTGATGCCTGTTGGTGGTCAGCATCCTCCAATTTCAGGTGTAGGGGCAAGGCTCGAGTGGAAGAAGGCTCAGAAAAAGCCAAGGAAGAAGAATACTTCTGATGTAATAAACAGAATTATTCCATATCGAAGGCCTTTTTGTACAGGAGGGGTGTGGTGTCCTTGATATGTTCCTTCTCGGACAATATCCCGTCATCATTGATATATTGTAAGTAGGAGGAGAAGGGTGCCGAGGACTATCAGGGAGACTTTATTATAATGGAATCAAATGGCAAGGCCAGAAGTTATTAAAAGAGCAGCAACTGCTCCTGTTAGGGGTCATGGGCTGGGGTCTACTATATGGAATGCATGTGCTTGGCGGGCCATTAAACGTTTTCTTGTAGGTAGAGGCTTAAAAGTAGTACAAAGACATATGCCTGAATTATAGCAACAGCAACTTCTAGGATTGTTAGAAGGAGAAGGACAATAGAAGTGAGAAGTGCAACTGTGGGCATCATTGGTACTAATACAAAGGCTGCAGTTGCAATTAGTTGCATTAGTAGATGGCCTGCTGTCAGGTTGGCAGTTAGTCGAACCCCGAGAGCCAGGGGTCGAATAAATAGGCTAATTGTTTCGATAATAATCAATACTGGGATGAGAGGAACTGGGGTGCCTTCTGGCAGGAGGTGGCCAAGGGCAGCTGTTGGTTGGTTTCGGAGGCCAATAATTACAGTGGCAAGTCAGAGGGGGACAGCAAGTCCTATATTAAGGGAGAGTTGAGTGGTGGGTGTAAAGGTGTAGGGTAGAAGGCCTAGTATGTTTAGGGAGAGTAAAAATGTTATTAGTGAGGCTAGAATAAGGGCTCAACTATGACCCCCTACATTCATAGGTGAAAGGAGTTGTGATGTGAAGCGGTTGATGAATCAGCCTTGAAGGGTGAGGAACCGGTTGTTGATTCATCGAGGGGCTGGGGAGGGGAATAGCAGCCAGGGAAGAACAAAGGCAAGGGCTATTAATGGGATGCCTAAATAAGTTGGGCTTATAAACTGGTCAAAAAAGCTTGTTATCATGGTCAGGTTCAGGGGTCTGTTTTGGGGACTTGAGTGCTTTGGGGTGTGGGTTCATTAGGGAAGGTGTAGTTAAGGACTTTTGGGACAACAATTGTAAGAAAGACAAGTCAAGAAAAGACTAAAATGGCAAACCAAGGGGCGGGGTTTAATTGAGGCATATCACTAGGGGTGTTTGGGAGGCACCAATTTTCAGCTTAAAAGGCTGACGCTGTGGCCCAGTTTAGCTTCTTAGTGAGGCGTCTTCAAGCATTAGTGTGGATCAGTCTTGGAAGTATTTTAGGGGTACTGCTTCTACTACGATGGGTATAAAGCTGTGATTTGCACCACAGATTTCTGAGCATTGGCCATAGAAAACCCCGGGGCGGGAGGCAATGAAGGCTGTTTGATTAAGTCGTCCTGGGACTGCATCTATTTTTACCCCAAGGGCAGGGACTGCTCATGAGTGTAGGACGTCTTCTGCTGTAACTAGCACTCGGACTGGGGCCTCAGTGGGGACAACCATTCGATGATCTACTTCTAATAGGCGGAATTGTCCAGGGGCTAAGTCTTGTGTGGGGACCATGTAGGAGTCAAAGGCAATTTCTTGATAGTCAGTATACTCATAGCTTCAGTATCATTGATGCCCGATTGCTTTTACTGTCAGGTGAGGGTTATTAATTTCGTCCATGAGGTAGAGAATTCGTAAAGATGGGAGGGCAATGAGGATAAGAATAATAGCAGGGAGGATAGTTCAGATAATTTCAATTTCTTGGGAGTCTAGGATATACATATTTGTAAGGCGGGTGGATACTATTGCCACAATAATGTAAAGAACAAGGGTGCTAATAAGAAAGACAATTATTAGGGCATGATCGTGAAAGTGAAGAAGCTCTTCTATTACTGGGGATGCTGCATCTTGGAAACCTAATTGTGAGGGGTGGGCCATTAAGTTAAGATACGTGGGGGTTTAACCCACGATTCTGCCTTGACAAAGCAGTGTATTATCCTCTATACTAGTATCTTATTAAGAAAGTGACAGAAGGGTTTTGTGGCTGGCTTGAAACCAGTTTATGGGGGTTCGAGTCCTCCCTTTCTCGTTAGTGGGTTTGTTGTACTTGAACAAATGCAGGTTCCTCAAATGTGTGGTAAGGAGGAGGGCAGCCATGCAGTCATTCAATGTTTGTGGCAGTTAGTTCTACTCCTGACACCACACGTTTAGCAGCAAATGCTTCTCAGATGATAAATAGGAACATAATAACAGCAGTTAGAGAGATTAGGGACCCTAGGGATGAGACTGTGTTTCAAAGAGTGTAGGCATCTGGGTAGTCGGAGTATCGTCGTGGCATGCCTGCTAGGCCCAGGAAGTGTTGTGGGAAGAAAGTTAGGTTAACACCTACAAATATTACACCAAAGTGAATTTTTGATCATGTGCTGTGTAGGGTGTAGCCTGTGAGGAGGGGGAATCAGTGAACAAACCCTGCTATAATGGCAAAGACTGCTCCTATGGAGAGGACATAATGGAAGTGGGCTACTACATAGTAGGTGTCGTGCAGTGTAATGTCCAGGGATGAGTTAGCGAGAACAATACCTGTCAGCCCACCTACAGTGAAAAGGAAAATAAAACCAAGGGATCATAGTAGTGGGGTTTCTCACTTAATAGCCCCTCCATGAAGGGTAGCAAGTCAGCTAAATACTTTTACACCAGTTGGAATGGCAATAATTATTGTTGCTGATGTAAAGTATGCTCGTGTGTCTACATCCATGCCTACAGTAAACATGTGATGTGCTCAAACAATAAATCCAAGCAGGCCAATGGCCATTATAGCTCAGACTATTCCCATGTACCCAAATGGTTCTTTTTTACCTGCATAGTATGCAACAATGTGGGAGATTATTCCAAAGCCAGGCAGGATGAGAATATATACTTCTGGGTGGCCAAAGAATCAGAATAGGTGTTGGTAAAGAATTGGATCTCCTCCACCAGAAGGGTCAAAGAAGGTTGTGTTGAGGTTACGGTCTGTCAGTAGCATTGTGATGCCAGCTGCAAGAACTGGTAGAGAAAGAAGTAGAAGGACTGCTGTAATGAGAACGGCCCAAACAAACAGAGGTGTTTGATATTGTGAGATTGCAGGGGGTTTCATGTTTAGGATTGTTGTAATAAAATTAATTGCACCTAAAATTGATGAAATACCTGCCAGATGAAGGGAGAAAATTGTTAGGTCAACAGAGGCTCCAGCATGGGCAAGGTTTCCTGCTAGGGGTGGGTAGACTGTTCAACCAGTTCCGGCCCCAGCTTCAACGCCTGAGGATGCCAGTAGAAGAAGGAATGAGGGAGGGAGTAGCCAGAAGCTCATGTTATTTATACGAGGAAAGGCCATGTCAGGGGCACCGATCATTAGTGGGATGAGTCAGTTTCCAAAGCCTCCAATCATGATTGGTATTACTATAAAGAAAATTATCACAAAGGCATGTGCAGTTACAATTACATTATAGATCTGGTCGTCTCCTAAAAGAGCCCCAGGTTGGCTTAATTCAGCTCGGATGAGTAGACTAAGGGCTGTGCCTACCATTCCTGCTCAGGCACCGAAAACAAGGTAGAGGGTGCCAATGTCTTTATGGTTAGTCGAGAAAAATCAGCGTGTGATTGCCACAGGTAAAATGGCTGAGTGTTTAAGTGGTGGGTTGTAGCCCCATGTACAGAGGTTTGAGTCCTCTTTTTACCAAGCCTTGAGGTGTTTTACATATAAGATTGCAAATCTTAAGTCGCAGAGTAAGGTCTGCCGGGGCTTTCCCCCGCCTTTGTACTTGGCAGGCGGGGGAAAGTAGATGGATGCTCGCTGGTTAGGGCACTTAGCTGTTAACTAAGAGTTTGTAGGATCGAGGCCTTCCCATCTAGAAAGGCTTTAGCTTAATTAAAGTGTCTGTTTTGCATGCAGAAGATGTGGGTTAGTGTCCTGCAAGTCTTATTCAGGGGCTGGGAGATTTTCACTCCCGCTTAAGGCTTTGAAGGCCTTTGGTCTTGTGCTATCCTAAGCCTCTTTTAAAGGTTGAGGAGGGCTGTTACTGCAGGGGTAAGTGGGAGGAGGAGGATTGCAGTAAGGGTGGTGGTAGAAAGAATGAGAGAGGGGTTTGATGAGGAAAGGCGTCAGAGGGTTGTGCCTGCAAGGTTATTTGGTGTAATTGTCAGTGTTATTGCATAGCAGAGGCGGAGGTAGAAGTAAAGGCTGAGTAGGGCTGTGAGGGCTGCAATTACAGCAGTTATGGGTAGTTGTTGCTTAGTTAGTTCCTGCAAGATTAGTCATTTTGGCATAAAGCCAGTTATTGGGGGAAGGCCTCCTAAGGATAAAAGCAGGAGGGGTGTTATTGCTGTCATCAAAGGAGCTTTTGCTCAAGATGTTGCAAGGGCATTGATGTTTTTTGAGTCATTAAAGTTTAGGATAAGGAATGTTGAGGTTGTTATAACTAAGTATGTTATGAGTGCCAGAAGGGTGAGGGAGGGGGAGAACTGAATGATGATCAGTATCCATCCTAAGTGTGCAATTGATGAGTATGCGAGGATCTTTCGTAGTTGTGTTTGGTTGAGTCCGCCTCAGCCCCCTACAAGTGTTGATGCTAAGCCTATCAGAACTAGGAGATCCTGGCTGTAGGCTGGAATTTGCAGGAGTAGGCTGAAGGGTGCGAGTTTTTGTCAGGTTGAAAGGATGAGCCCTGTGAGGAGGTCCAGGCCTTGAAGCACTTCTGGGAGTCATGTGTGGAGGGGGGCAAGTCCGATTTTAAGGGATAGAGCAAGGAGAATCATGGTAGTGGGGATTGGGTGGGTTATAAGTTTGATATCTCACTGTCCTGTGAGCCAGGCATTAGTGATGCTTGCAAATAGTAGTGTGGCTGCAGCAGTAGCTTGTGTCAGAAAATATTTTGTGGCTGCTTCTGTGGCACGGGGGTGGTGGTTTTGGGCTATAAGGGGGATGATAGCTAGAGTATTAATTTCTAGTCCTATTCATGCCAATAGTCAGTGGGAACTAGAAACGGTAATTGTGGTACCTAAAACAAGGCAAAGATAAAGGAATGCTATAATGTAGGGGTTCATTAGCAAGGGAAGGACTTTAACCAACATGTTTGGGGTATGGGCCCAAAAGCTTATTTAGCTGACCTTGCTAGGAAGTGGTGTAGTGGAAGCACTAAGAGTTTTGATCTCTTCAGGTAGGGTTCGAGTCCCTTCTTTCTAAGGAGTCGGGGGGACTTTAACCCCCATAATTCACTCTATCAAAGTGGCCCTTTATTTCAGGCACGGCTCCATATTAGCCTTGAGGGGGTAAGCCTGCAAGTGCAAGTGGGAGAGCAAGATGCCAGATAACAAGGGCTAGTGTTAGAGGGAGGAAGTTTTTTCAGATAAGATGTATTAGTTGATCATAGCGGAATCGAGGGTAGGAGGCCCGCACCCATAGGAAAAGAACTGAGAGGAATGCAGCTTTGGTCATTAAGTTAATAGAGGTGAGCTCAGGGAGGTGGGGAAAGTGGGAGGCTCCAAGGAACAGGGTTGCAGAGAGAGTATTTATTAAAAGAATGTTAGCATACTCTGCAAGAAAAAATAGAGCAAAAGGCCCTCCTGCATATTCGACATTGAAGCCTGAGACGAGCTCCGACTCTCCTTCTGTTAGGTCAAAAGGGGCTCGGTTTGTTTCTGCTAGTGTAGAGATGTACCATATTGCAGCAAGAGGTCAGGCAGGAAATAAGAGTCAAATGCTTTCTTGAGTAATATTAAATGTTTGAAGGGTAAAGCCCCCTGTGAAGATGATAGCACTTAATAAAATTAAGCCCAGGCTAACTTCGTAAGAAATTGTTTGGGCTACTGCCCGGAGAGCACCAATGAGTGCATATTTTGAATTGGAGGCTCAGCCTGAGCCTAGGATTGAGTAGACTGCCAGGCTTGAAAGAGCTAGAATAAACAGGATGCTTAGGTTGATATCTGCAACTGGGTGGGGGAGTGGGATTGGGGCTCAAAGGGTGAGGGCCAAGGTTAGAGCAAGGATTGGGGCAACTAGGAAGAGGACAGGGGATGCAGTGGAAGGGCGGATGGGCTCTTTAATAAATAGCTTAACACCATCAGCGATGGGTTGAAGGAGGCCATAGGGGCCTACTACATTGGGACCTTTTCGTAGTTGCATGTAGCCCAGGACTTTTCGTTCCAGCAGGGTGAGAAATGCGACAGCTAATAATACAGGCACAATGTATGCAAGTGGGTTAAGAATGTGGGTGAGGATAATTGTTATCATAGTTAAAGAGAGGACTTGAACCTCTGTTAAAAGGGCTTAGGCCTTTTGCATAACTTCCGGGCTCTGCCACTTTAACTTGCCTTCTTTCTCAGGCAGTGGGGGTATGCCCCTTTACCTGTTTTAGCTGTATTCAGCAGGTGGGAGTGAGGCATGCTGCTAGCATTGGCCTCCTCTTTTCGGTCCTTTCGTACTAGAAAAGAGCATTTCATAGATAGAAACTGACCTGGATTACTCCGGTCTGAACTCAGATCACGTAGGACTTTAATCGTTGAACAAACGAACCCTTAATAGCGGCTGCACCATTAGGATGTCCTGATCCAACATCGAGGTCGTAAACCCCCTTGTCGATATGGGCTCTAAAAGGGGATTGCGCTGTTATCCCTAGGGTAACTCGGTCCGTTGATCGGCTTTGCCGGGTCTTGTTGGTCAGAAATTCTGTTTATTAGAGCTGTGGCTCTGGTCTTGAGGAAAAGTTCCTATTCCACATGGGGGATTTTTGTTCCCCCGCGGTCGCCCCAACCAAAAACATAAGGACAGGAGTCATTTGGTTTGTTCTGTTTGTCTAGTTGTTTTAATATGAGCTGTCTTTTGTCTAAAGCTCCATAGGGTCTTCTCGTCTTATGTATAAATTCCCGCTTCTGCACGGGAAGATTAATTTCATTGACTGGAAAAAGGAGACAGCTTAGCCCTCGTAATGCCATTCATACAGGTCTCCATTTAAAAGACAAGTGATTACGCTACCTTCGCACGGTCAAAATACCGCGGCCGTTAAACTACCAAGTCACAGGGCAGGCGGGACCTCTTATATGTTAAAGTGCAAGAGGCGATGTTTTTGGTAAACAGGCGAGGCTAGTGTTTGCCGAGTTCCTTCTTTTTCTTTTAGTCTTTCCTTTGGCACTCCTGTGTGGGGTTAACGCTTCTATTTTGAGAGTACTTCTTGGTTATTGTGGTGTTTCTCAGGGCCCTCTTTGATTGGGGGCGTTAATTTTCAGTGCATGTTCGTTCTGGTGTAAACAGGTGCCAGGAGAGGATCTTGTTCCTCTTATTACTCATACTAGCATTATCTTTTTCATGTTTGCATGAAAAGACCTACTAATGTATAGGGGCTTAAGATGGGGATGTCTAAATTATAAGTAGCAAGGTACTTGAGCTTTAACGCTTTCTATATGGGTGGCTGCTTTTAGGCCCACTAAGGTGCATGCTTTACAGTCTTTTGATCTTTTGCCTGCTGTTAAAGTTGTATCTTTGTTCAGAGGGGCTGTTCCCCCTTTGAATAACGCTCTTGTTTTCTTGTTGTCACTTTGGGGTATTAACCAAGGGGAAAAAAGAAATTGAGAGGCTGAACTTCTATTCATTTTGTAGGTAACCAGCTATAACTAGGCTCGGTAGGTCTATCACCTCTACTCTAAGATCTTCCCACTCTTTTGCCACAGAGACGGGTTGGCCCTGAAATAGGCTGTCTTGGAGTAGCTCGCTAAGTTTCGGGGGTTCGGACTAAAGGGCTCTTTGCTCGATGTCTACTAACTAGTTCATGATGCAAAAGGTACGAGCAATTATCTCTACTTTTTTACTCTTTACTGGGTTTTTTCATTTCTCTTTCAGCTTTCCCTTGCGGTACTTTCTCTATAGCGCCTTGTTCCTTTTCTGTCACCTATACTAGGGAGGAAAAATGATTTGTTTTATAGTGCTTGTGGTTGTGGGGATATTAATGTTGTTTGTTAAATTTGGGAGGGCGGGCTAGCTGTTGGGAGGTATTGTTCAGTGCGACCTGATTTGCACAGGTATCTTCTCAGTGTAAGGGAGATGCTATACTGTTTTAGCTACACTCTGATTTTTCCAAGTGCACCTTCCGGTACACTTACCATGTTACGACTTGCCTCCCCTTTATTTTGATTTCTTCTTATTTAGGGTTATGTTGTTTTTGGGGAGAGTGACGGGCGGTGTGTGCGCGCTTCAGGGCCAGTTTCAGAGGAACTCTCTGTTTCACCTCTTACTGCTAAATCCTCCTTTGGATGTTTATTTCAAGGCATCGTCCGTTGTTCACTGGTTCAGTGAATGTAGCCCATTTCTTCCCCTCTCGTACGCTACACCTCGACCTGGCGTTTTAGGTTTTACCAATTCTGCTTACTGTTCTCCCTTCATAGGGTAAGCTGACGACGGCGGTATATAGGCGGGAAAAACAAGAGAGGGTGAGGTTTAACGGGGGTTATCGGTTCTAGAACAGGCTCCTCTAGGGGGGTCTAAAGCACCGCCAAGTCCTTTGGGTTTTAAGCTGGGGCTCGTAGTTCCCTGGCAAGCGATAGGTGTAAAGTAGTCACCTGTGTTTAAGGCTAGGCATAGTGGGGTATCTAATCCCAGTTTGTTCCCTAGCTTTCGTGGTATGTACAGTTTAAAGCCACTTTCGTGGAGGAGCTTCCTGTCTTCGAGAACGTATGACAGTTTTGAAGATGTTTGGCTTTAGTAAAATATGACACTAACCACTTTTTACGCCGGCATTTATCAACTTGGGCCTCTCGTATAACCGCGGTGGCTGGCACGAGTTTAACCGGCCCTCTTGGTTTAACTAAGTCAAGTTTTCACTTATAGCTTAATGTCTATTACTGCTGAAGTCCCTTGGGGGTGTGGCTAAGCAAGGCGTTTTGGGCTGACTCTAGGGCCGTGCCTAATGCCTGCTCCTTTTTTCCGTATTCGGGAATATGTAGGGCATTCTCACAGGACTGCGGATACTTGCATGTATAAATCGAACCAAAGCTGATAGTAAAGTCAGGACCAAGCTTTTGTGCTTACGGAGCTTTCTAGGGCCCATCTTAACATCTTCAGTGTTATGCTTTACTTAAGCTACGTTGGC